GAAAATGGTTTTCTGAAACCATTACGAATATGTATACCATACACCTCGCTTACCTCGCCGGGATTGTAGTTCAATCGGTCAGAGCACCGCCCTGTCAAGGCGGAAGCTGCGGGTTCGAGCCCCGTCAGTCCCGAACTAGGATCTGATCCGATGAATGGAGAAATTTATTTCTCTATTTTCTGTGAAAAAGGAGACAGGGAGCAAGATCTAATCCCCAGTGGGGATCCTTATTTCTTTTGTTTTTTTCTTTTGTTTTTCATTTCGCATTTATCATCAGACAAATACGAGAATTTTCATCCATTTCTTCCACTAGTTCGGATTGCTAAGGGAGAGACATAACCTATATAGATGATTCGTATAGATGATTCGTACAATCGGTAGTATTCCTATATTTAGTATTTTAAGAGATACTCGTCTGCTTTTCTTTTTCGATTTTCTTGATGAATGAAAGAGTGCCCCTATTTTTACCGGGAGTACATACGCAAATTGTATTCGTTTATTGTACGATACACAACGAACTTAACCTAATTACCTCGACAGAGTACTTGTCAGGTTATTGGAATTCTATTAGATCTTTTATTTATACTTAATCCGTCCTTTTTCCATCTCACTTCTACTCTTTGGATCTGTGTGTGATCCATAGAATACCAGTTATACAATACCTCATAACATAATTGTATGTATAAGTATAACGAAGAACGAAGGAGGAGTATATAAGGAAGACAATAGGGTTATTTATAGAAAGAAAAGAAAAAGCGGAAAAGGATGAAAATTCAATGGGATTCCTGATCCAATAAAGAATCCCATTTCAGATTTAGTATGGATAAAAGATCTTCCTATGTTATACTATTCAATTCTCGACGGTGAATCGATTTGATAGATCATATATTGTTATTCATAATATTGATCCGATTCAGTATCATCAGGATGCAATTCATCCCATTGAATTTACAGTTACTGGAATCAAATTTCTCATCTCTATGGGATTAGATCCCGAATTATTGCAAAGTCAAAAAACAATGAGATTATGGAAGTCAATATTCTAGCATTTATTGCTACTGCACTGTTCATTCTAGTTCCTACTGCTTTTTTACTTATCATCTACGTAAAAACAGTCAGTCAAAATGATTAATTTGACTGAAACTTGAATCATTAGTTCTTATCAATGATTGAAGAAATGAAAGAAACAGATTCAAACTCCAAGTCTTAAATGAAATGATCTGGCTGGAATCATAAATACCTGAGATAATAAGTATCTGAGATAGTAGTATCTGAGCCGAGATAGTATGGTAGAAAGAACTATATATAATTCTTTCTACCATACTATCTAGTATTGTATAGTATTTGTTATCATATTCATAATTTTCATAGAAAGTTGTATTGTATACGGATATAGCCTTTTTTTCTTTTATTTTATATAGGGAAAGCCTATATCTAGATCAATATACAATATATATGTACAATATATATGTACATAGATTAGATGTATATCTAAGTATCAAAATAGCAGTCCAATTCGATTTTTTTTGCTATACCTACTTATGCGTATTTCGATCAATCCAAAATAATCGAAGGCCAACTCTTCTAATTCCTAGCTTTCTTAGAATTTATATATATAGGATAGGTTCCGAGATCTATCAAAAGAATCAATAGAGCAAGACAAGAATAGTATGGGCATATACTAATCTAATCCACTAGAAATCTAACAAAATAAAAAGATTCTTTGATTTCGTTTTCTTTTCTCTTTTTTTATTTTGTTAGATTTCCCATCCCAAGAAGTCATTGCTTGATCCATTAACAGAATAGAACTCCGCGGAGTTCTATTCTATGATCTATGATAACTTCTTCAGATTTGGAAAAGGAGTAGATTAATAGAGTAGCCCCTCCCAATTTTTTATGCTTAAACATGACATCAGATGAGTAAAAAAAGCATCAAAATTTTCTAGGGCCTAAAAGAAAGGCGAAATGCGCGATCCACGTATCGCGGAACGGAAGAAAGATCTGATCTAATCTTATTAACGGAAGAAAGATCTAATCTTATTATGTGTAGAACTTCTTTTCTTTGGACAACAACTAGTCACTTCCAATAGAAAGTATGTATTGCCGTAATCAATATTATTAGAATAGAATAGCGGAACGACTTTCTGTTCTCTTAGAACAGTAAAAGTAAAGAAAGAGGGAAACAAATAAAGAAAAAAAGAAAAAACCAATTTCTGGGTTTTTCATTGTAATATCCATAATTCTGAGCTGGTTTATCAAAATAGAATATTTAGGAAGAATTCGGTTGGAAAAATTTCCTATCATGCGTAGATTTGAGTTTCGAAATACAACTATAGCAATCATTCATTGTTTGATCGAACGGTTATTATTCATTATTCTATTTTCTTATTCATTACTGTATTTCATTTCAGTATAATTTTGAAACAGAGACATTCTATTTTGAAAGCTTCGCAAAATGATCAATTAAACAATTGATACGATTCAATTACTCAATTGATTACTCAATTAGTAGTACCCCTAGAGTCCACTCCTTCCCCATACTACGAGTGAGAGGGAAAATGTAAAGACTACCATTAAAGCAGCCCAAGCGAGACTTACTATATCCATATGAATTATGTCTCCTATCTCTATGAAGGAATTATTTCATTATTGATCACTAATCATAGTGGAATTGATGGCGCAAAGTCAAAATAGAATCTTAAGGCTATTAATGAACCAATCCAATGAATCCACTCATTATAAGATAAGATTTCTGGTCGAATTGGGAAGCATTAAGTACAAATACGATACACACACCTTTTCTTGGAAAATTAAATAGCAAAGGAATACTCCGATCCTAATGGAACATGTAGGAATACTAAGACCTATTGTTTTGTTTTTTACCCCTTTTCATAAGCAAAAGACATCAAAATATACCATCAAAATAGATAACTATCTATAAGATACCTCTATTTCCTATTTGATCTAAGCCTTACCGCTTTTCTTTCTGTGAAAAAATGGGGAAACACCATCACCAGTATTACATACATTCTTTCTTTTTTTCGTAATCCCCTTACCTTACACGGGCAAGGAAATTTTCTTGTTTTTTCAACCTTGACTTTTACTCTACTCTATAACTCTATAAGAAATAAGAATAAGAGCTGGCCAACTATCCTGATTGAATGTTTGAGTACTCAGAGACTCTCGTGAGTCTGGATACAAAGTATCTTCAGTCCTTTCCACAACTTCTAAATGGATTTCCCATCAGCCTATCCAATCTAATTCCAGACAGAGTCAGTAGACACAACTTTAGTAGTGGTATGGTAGTGTAAGATAATTAGGAATTCTTGATAGTCTTTTCTACAATCTCTTCTTCAATCCTAGGAGCAAAAATGGAGTGTCCTTTAGGAACCTTTGGATACCAAACCAAGATTTCCGACCTCTGACTTTCGTAGTTATGAATCCCAGAATTGACTCTCATTATTTATTTTCTTGTTTTGATAAAACAAATGTCGGAACCAATCATAATCATATTAATAAGTAAGGCTTACTTCATCCCTATTTGTACCGGTTTGGGCCACACCCAAAACCTGGATTTTGAGAAAAAAATTTTACTTTTTTTTAGAACTACAGATTCTTATCGATAGGATTATTCTTTCGATAGGATTATTCTTTTTCCTCTGCTTCTCCGGGGACAGAATTTGTCTCGTCGAGTTAAATCAGCAGAATACAAAATCCACAGTTTTTTGTTGATCAGGCGACACCCAGATTTGAACTGGGGATAAAGGATTTGCAGTCCCCCGCCTTACCACTTGGCCATGTCGCCAAACCAAATCCGATCCAAAATGGATAAAATCAAATGGTATCCATCCATATTCTATTACTAATTCTTTTTTTTATTGGATCCAGTTTAGATTATTGGATCCAGTTTAGATTATTCTTTTTGATTGGTTATATCTCAAAACGCACACTCCTTAAAAACCGCCCTTCTCCTTCTATTGATAAGATCAAAAATATTCAGTCTGTGACTGAAAAATTCAGGGCAAATTGGAACCATTAACTATTTTATTTGTTTTGAATTAGTGTTTGAATTAGTGAAAGGTTCTTCAATTTGTATCTCAAATTGTTGTGTTTCCTTATCCTTAATGGCATAACAAAATCAAATTGATTTATGACTAATATGACTAATCAGTAAATAATCAGTAAATAAGTATCAATTATTTTCAATAATCCATTTTTTTCAATTTCAATTATAACAATATATATGTGTATATGTAAACCCCTAAAATAAAAAAACAGAAATTATTACACAGATACCGGGGCGAGTCTTTCTTATGTACATATCCCATATCCCTATAGGGAATCGTCATGCTTTATTTTTTCTTTATTTTTTCATTTTCTATATGCAATAGAAAAAATAGAAATTATGATATAGTGCGACTTGACCTCTGTTGCCAATGTGATATGTGGATAGGTAGATAGCTATATCGGCATGCACTTAATAAATAAAATACTACTCTTATTACGCAATTCAATCATATTCTATATATTTGATTAGCAAAAAAAGAAAAGAATCCGAAAAATTTTTTGAACATGAAATGAAATTCAGTATGCTAAAAAGGGAAACTCCATATTGCTTCTGTCTTTCTTTATCTCATTCAATTCATAGAGATTCGATTTTATTCTGAATCCATATCCATTTATTTTTTTGGTACCCAATCAATCTGATCGTAATATCATAATAATAGGTAGAAATTGGATGAATTTTTATATTTTATCTAAGACTCCATAAGGTAAGTCACGAAATTTTTCCGGGAATGCTTTATCAATTCATTTCCATTTGTAATTTGTACCTGTCACAAATTCGAACTTGCATCGAAAAATCTCTTCATTCCTCTGTCTCATTTCCGTTCATACGTATGAAATACATATATGGGGTTGGCTAAAATTTCATGTGATTCAGTAAACAGAATATACATTCCATCATTGCTAGACCGATCCGTATGGTTCGATAAATAGTGAGCTAATAATGGGATTTTTTCGATAACGATAAACAGGAAACTTCAAATTAAGATGCTCCGGAATGTTGGAAATGAGGGAATGTCCACAATACCTGGATTTAGTCAGATCCAATTTGAGGGATTTTGTAGGTTCATTAATGAGGGCTTGACGGAAGAATTTCATAAGTTTCCAAAAATTGAAGATACAGATCAAGAAATTGAATTGAAATTATTTGTAGAAAGATATCAATTGGTAGAACCCTTGATAAACGAAAGAGATGCTGTGTATGAATCACTCACATATTCTTCTGAATTATATGTACCCGCGGGATTAATTTGGAAAACCGGTAGAGATATGCAAGAACAAACCGTTTTTATTGGAAACATTCCTCTAATGAATTCCCTGGGAACCTCTATAGTAAATGGAATATACAGAATTGTGATCAATCAAATATTGCAAAGTCCTGGTATTTACTACCGTTCAGAATTGGACCATAAGGGAATTTCTGTCTATACCAGCACCATAATATCAGATTGGGGAGGAAGATCGGAATTAGAGATTGATAGAAAAGCAAGAATATGGGCCCGTGTGAGTAGGAAACAAAAAATATCTATTCTAGTTCTATCATCGGCTATGGGTTCGAATCTAAGAGAAATTCTAGATAATGTTTGTTACCCTGAAATTTTCTTGTCTTTCCCGAATGATAAGGAGAAAACAAAGATTGGGTCAAAAGAAAATGCTATTTTGGAATTTTATCAACAATTTGCTTGTGTAGGCGGGGATCCGGTATTTTCTGAGTCCTTATGTAAGGAATTACAAAAGAAATTTTTTCAACAAAGATGTGAATTAGGAAGGATTGGTCGACGAAATATGAACCGGAGACTGAATCTTGATATACCCCAGAACAATACATTTTTGTTACCACAAGATGTATTGGCTGCTGCGGATCATTTGATCGGAATGAAGTTTGGAATGGGTACACTTGATGATATGAATCACTTGAAAAATAAACGTATTCGTTCTATAGCGGATCTGCTACAGGATCAATTCGGATTGGCTCTTGTTCGTTTAGAAAACGCGGTTCGAGGAACTATATCTGGAACAATTCGGCATAAATTGATACCGACTCCTCAAAATTTGGTAACTTCAACTTCATTAACAACCACTTATGAATCGTTTTTTGGCCTACATCCTTTATCTCAAGTTTTGGATCGAACTAATCCATTGACACAAATCATTCATGGGCGAAAATTGAGTTATTTGGGTCCTGGAGGATTGACGGGGCGAACTGCTAGTTTTCGGATACGAGATATTCATCCTAGCCACTATGGACGTATTTGTCCAATTGACACGTCCGAAGGAATCAATGTTGGACTTATTGGATCCTTAGCCATTCATGTGAGGATTGGCCATTGGGGATCCATAGAGAGTCCATTTTATGAAATATCTGAAAGATCAAAAGAGGCACAGATAGTTTATTTATCACCAAATCGAGATGAATATTATATGGTAGCAGCAGGAAATTCTTTGGCCTTGAATCGATGTATTCAGGAAGAACAGGTTGTTCCAGCTCGATACCGTCAAGAGTTTCTGACTATTGCATGGGAACAGATTCATCTTAGAAGTATTTTTCCCTTCCAATATTTTTCTATTGGGGCTTCCCTTATTCCTTTTATCGAGCATAATGATGCGAATCGGGCTTTAATGAGTTCTAATATGCAGCGCCAAGCAGTTCCGCTTTCTCAGTCCGAGAGGTGCATTGTTGGAACTGGACTGGAACGCCAAACGGCTCTAGATTCGGGGGTTTCCGCTATAGCCGAACACGAGGGAAAGGTCATTTATACTGATCCTCACAAGATTATTTTATCAAGTAATGGGGACACTACTACTACTATAAGTATTCCATTAGTTATCTATCAACGTTCCAACAAAAATACTTGTATGCATCAAAAACCTCAGGTTCCGCGGGGTAAATGCATTAAAAAGGGACAAATTTTAGCGGACGGTGCGGCTACAGTTGGTGGGGAACTCTCTTTAGGAAAAAACGTATTAGTAGCTTATATGCCATGGGAAGGTTACAATTCTGAAGACGCAGTACTAATTAGCGAACGTCTAGTATATGAAGATATTTATCCTTCTTTTCACATCCGGAAATATGAAATTCAGACTCATGTGACAAGCCAAGGACCTGAAAGAATCACTAAGGAAATACCGCATCTAGAGGCTCATTTACTCCGCAATTTAGACAGAAATGGAGTTGTGATGCTGGGATCTTGGGTAGAAACAGGTGATATTTTAGTAGGTAAATTAACGCCTCAGACGGCAAACGAATCGTCGTATGCTCCAGAGGATAGATTATTACGAGCCATACTTGGAATTCAGGTATACACTGCAAAAGAAACTTCTCTAAAACTCCCTATAGGTGGAAGAGGTCGCGTTATTGATGTGAGATGGATCCGGAAAAAGGGAGGTTCCAGTTATAATTCAGAAACGATTCGTGTATATATTTCACAGAAACGT